GAATTCCTATTTTCATCTAATCTATATGAATATCTAAATATAGATATAGAAAATAGTAAAGAGTATATAGAATACTATCTTAAAATTAAAATGTATATATATATATTTTAAATAGTCTCATTTTTTAGAATTTTAAATAATGACTAATTAGATTACAGTAAACAGTAATTTATATTACAAAATTCGTATGCATTAAATTAAGATGAACTATGTATAATGTATAGAAAAAAGAATGTATCGATAGAAATTGGATATTTCTATTTAATTTCTAAACGAATGTCAAATTTTAAATTAATAAATTGATTTTTGATTTTCGTTTTGTTATTATAAGGTCTGTATCTGGCTGATCTAAGGAAAAAAAGAATCGAACGTTAGAGTATTCTAAATACTCTCAAAAAATCAAAGAAGGAGGGACATATAAAATAGAGATAAATGTAGTATATATCTCTGTATGTTGAATTGCGAATACACAAATAATAGAATCATTTCTGATTCGACTAAATATGGGTATCTGATATAGATGAAAGAAAATCAATCAAACAAATAGAAGGAAATTTTTCCAAAAATGGGAGTAGGTTTCTAATAAATTCAACATGAGATAGGATCTCAATCTCAAAGAAAAAAGGGGGATATGGCGAAATTGGTAGACGCTACGGACTTAATTGGATTGAGCCTTGGTATGGAAACTTACCAAGTGAAAACTTTCAAATTCAGAGAAACCCTGGAATTAAAAATGGGCAATCCTGAGCCAAATCCTTCTTTCCGAAAACAAATAAATAAAAGTTCAGAAAGTGAAAATCAAAAAAGGATAGGTGCAGAGACTCAATGGAAGCTGTTCTAACAAATGGAGTTGACAACATTTACTCAATCAATAGAATAATATTGATTGATCAAATCAGTCACTCCACCATAGTCTGATGGATCTTTTGAATAACTGATTAATCAGACGAGAATAAAGATAGAGTCCCATTCTACATGTCAATACCGACATCAATGAAATTTTTAGTAAGAGGAAAATCCGTCGACTTTAGAAATCGTGAGGGTTCAAGTCCCTCTATCCCCAAAAGCCCATTTAATTCGCTAATTTTTTATCCTATATCCCTTTATTTTAATTAAAATTCAAAAAGTATTTTTTTTTTATTATTTAGTTGACATACACTCAAGTAATTTCCTAAAATTAGGGTGGTGTGTCAAGAATGGTCGGGATAGCTCAGCCGGTAGAGCAGAGGACTGAAAATCCTCGTGTCACCAGTTCAAATCTGGTTCCCGGCGATTCATTTCTATGAGTATCTATTCCCAAATTTTTAAAAATTTGGGAATAGATACATATTTTTTAGTGGTCTTGATCATCATACATAATTTATCTAGGCCTACGGATACGGAGATATACTCTTTCTATCTAAAGAATGAATAGATGTATATTCTAGGTATAGAAAGTTAGTCTGAAAATCAATGATTCCATTTTGTTTCAATTTTTTCTGCGCTCCAAAAAGAATATTAATATTTCAACAATATTCAAATGGTAAAATTACTTGGTTGAAAGGCCAAAAAGTTTAATCTAGGGAAGTTCAGAGGTGAGAATAGTCAAAAATAATCTGAGATACATTATAAAAAAATTCGGTCCATTTCTTTTGATTTTCTTTGATCCTACTTTTTCGTAGCCGTATATCTAATTGATGTTGGTGTACATCTAATGATACAGAACTTTTTCAGTTCATCCTATTGGCTCACCCTAAATTAAGTATCGTTCCATCCAATTTGAGAATCTCAATGAATCCCTATATTATTGTCTTTTTTTTTATCCATTTTGTTATTTATCCCGTCCATAATAAGAATAAGATATGAATGAAACCTCTATTATTCTGTCGAATCTATAACAAAAAGAAAATGTACATACAGATATTTCTTGACTATCTGGGGTTGTCGAAGTGCGGATTACTTTCTTATTTTTATCATTTAGTGAGCATCCTGTATTTCATAAAAATTGGGGGCGATATAATCTTTACGCAAAGGCCATCCTATCCAACTTTCGGGCATTAAAATACGTTTCAGACGCGGATGATTATCATAAGAGATTCCTAACATATCATAAGATTCCCTTTCTTGAAAATCGGCACTTTTCCAAACCCAGAAAATAGAAGGAATTCTCGGATTTTGCCTTGGGACAAATACTTTTATGCATACCTCTTCGGGTTGATCTAGACTATACTCTATTCTCGTAAGATGATAGACACTAGCTAATAGTCCTCCTGGTGCTACATCATAAGCACATTGGGAACGTAGATAATTGTAACCATATACATATAAAATAACAGCAATCGAATGCCAATCCTCGGGCTTTATTTGTAAAGTCTCTATTCCTTGGTAATCAAAACCCAAAGATCTATGAACTATTCTGTGTTTGACTAGCCAAGCAGACAAATTACCCTGCATTTTTTTTACTTCTCCTGCTTTTTTATATAAGTTTAGTATTAGAATGAAATTTTTGAAGATTGACTTG